GTACGACATGATTCGGATCTGATCATAGAAACGATTCTCGTCAAACGAACCAGCCTATCTTCTGTAGGGGACTTACATGATGGTTGGAACAAAGACACATTAGGTTGTGAATGCCAATGCGGCAGATAGATAAAGGCACATATCTGCACAGACCAATCAATAGCTCAAGTCACACACTCCCATAATCCATTTCTCTTCGGAAAATTCCCTTCAACTATTCCTGTCACAAAAATAATATTGTGGAGTTCAAGGGACATATCCAAATACATGTCTTATTATTTTCAATAATCCATACTTGTATTCTAGCAATGAACGACTATCCTTCCTTCCCCACTCGAGACATGATGGATTACAACTATCTATATGATAGAGCTTCTCTATAAAGGACCCGAAATACCTTGTTTACGTATCATTGGGAAGTGCATTAACATAAATACGGCAGTAAGAAGCGGCAATACAAAAGTGTGTAAACTATAAAAACGAGTCAAAGTGGATTGTCCCACACTCGCACTTCCGCGCAATAATTCTACCAAAGGTGAGCCTAGTACAGGAATAGCTTCAGGTACACCTGTTACAATTTTCACCGCCCAATAACCAATTTGGTCCCGAGGTAAGGAATAACCAGTTACGCCAAAAGATGCGGTCAATACAGCCAAAATCACACCGGTAACCCAAGTTAATTCGCGGGGTTTTTTAAACCCACCGGTGAGATACACACGAAATACATGCAGAATCATCATTAGGACCATCATACTTGCCGACCATCGATGAACGGATCGGATTAACCAACCAAAATTAGCTTCCGTCATTATGTATTGAACCGAAGCAAAAGCGTCTGTAACGGTCGGACGATAGTAAAAAGTCATAGCAAATCCTGTCGCCACTTGTACTAAAAAACAAGTCAGTGTAATTCCTCCTAGACAATAAAATATGTTGACATGAGGAGGAACATATTTACTAGTTATATCATCCGCAATTGCCTGAATCTCGAGACGTTCTTCAAACCAATCATAGACTTTATTGAGATAGGTGCGATTCCCCCTCAAAGAACCGTATAGGAGACTTTTATCTCGTACAGCTCAAGCAAAAACACCCCAAAACCGGTTGGAGGGGAGCTGGTAGAAAGTTTGAAACTTTTTTAGTTCCGATTCACTCTTCTCTGAAGATCCGACGGAAGAAAAATCCAAAAGCTCGTCTTTGTGGTGATAATACCAAATTCTCAAGTCGGCTCCGTTGTCTTGATCTTCATCTTTACGGGCCTGTTGAATGCTCTCTTCCCTATTTTTTGTTAGAATGTGGGCTTTTTTCTGATTTGTTTTTTGAGTATTACTTAGTAATAGGAATTCTCTTGTTAAGACCCTATGAATCGATTACAACCTCAGATGCATACTAGAACCACGATGATTCAATAAAAAGACGAAGCTAAGCCTAAAGATTCCCTGAGTAAGAATGATTGGATCATCACTTATTTTATTTCACGAATAGCTAAAATGAAGAAAATCCAAAGAAACCTTTGGCTTTGAGTCAAAATAAGCATAAATGGGTGTTTAAAAGAAGAAATTTCGATTTCTAAATTAGAATTCGTTGAAAAAAACTTTTTGGGGTTCGGCCGCGAGGTCTGACTATTAAGTATGAATCATAGTTAAAATAGTTCGGAATCTATTTCCTATATTCCGTGTTTCAGATACTTGAATAACTATCCGACGAAGTAGAACCGTCTCTCTGAAGATGACAGACCCCTTCTCTGTCCGATCAATAGGATCAATTATAACAAGTCACACACTCATATTCCAGAAAGACAGAACAAAATTCCACGATCGAACTACCAAAAGAGAACACGCTCAAAATCCGATAAAGGATTTATTTGGTATTGAAAAGCTAGGTTGGAGTTCGTATCGAGCTAATTCATTGAAATTCCATCCAATAAAACGGAAGAATTATAAATCTCCAAAATAATAGATAGAAATACCGCAAATAAGGCCATTGCGACACCCATCAAAGGGGTCGTTCCCCACCCCGGAGCGACTTTACCATATTCCGAATTCAATGGTTTTAATAAACTGCCCACATTCGTTCGTTTTGGACCGGATCGAGAATCGTTCTCAACAGTTTGTGTAACCATAAATCTTATTGTAGTCATTGAGATCTGTTGACTTTGTATACTCTTCCGTTGTAAATAAACGATCTTATCATAGATCCGTTGTGTTCTTGAAATTTTCTAATAATGGAAACAGCAACCCTAGTCGCCGTCTTTCTATCTGGTTTACTTGTAAGTTTTACTGGGTACGCCTTATATACCGCTTTTGGGCAACCTTCTCAACAACTAAGAGATCCGTTCGAGGAACATGGGGACTAGTTGAAGTAATGAGCCTCCCAATATTGAGAGGCTCATTACTTCAATTGAACTCGAGATAATGAAAAGACTTTCATTTTTTAGTTGGAACTTTAGGCGGTTCTCTAAAAAAGATAGCGAAAAAAATGATCCCTAGCGTTGAGACTAAGAGGAATGTATAAACCAATGCTTCCATAGATTCGATCGTGATTTACAATTATAGCTTCCATACCTATTTGTTTTTTCTTTCTTTTATTAGGGACTATCTCCCGGCTACCGAAAGAGCAAGAGACAAAAAAACGGGGAGTCAAAACAATATTTCTCTGCTACCCTCTAGCAATATCAAAATCACTAACAAATCATAAAAAGAAAATAGATTCGAAAGACATCAAAAGAAGGTTGGATCAGACTACTTGTCTTCTTGTAGTTGGATCTCCAAGTTTTTGGAAGGCTCCAAATTCTACTTGAGCATCCAAATCTGGGTCAATCCCAGCAAAAACATCTCTGAACAGGGTTCTAGCACCATGCCAAATGTGTCCGAAGAAGAAGAGCAAAGCAAATGAAGCATGTCCAAAAGTAAACCAACCCCTTGGACTGCTACGAAAAACACCGTCGGATTTCAAAGTAGCACGATCTAATTCAAAAATTTCACCCAATTGAGCGCGTCTAGCATATTTTTTCACAGTCGCAGGGTCATTATAACTGACTCCATTGAGTTCGCCACCGTAGAACTCAACAGTTACACCGACTTGTTCGACACTATACTTCGATTCGGCTCTTCGAAAAGGAACATCCGCTCGAACAATCCCGGCTCCATCTACCAAAACGACCGGAAATGTTTCAAAAAAAGTGGGCATACGACGTACAAAAAGTTCACGACCTTCTTTATCTCTAAAGATAGGATGTCCTAACCATCCAACCGCTATTCCATCCCCGTTATCCATTGAACCCGCCCTGAATAATCCCCCTTTTGCCGGATTATTGCCGATGTAATCATAAAAGGCTAATTTTTCAGGAATTTTAGACCAAGCTTCTGATAAACTTTGATTGTCAGCTAACCCCGCACAAATTCGTCGATATATCTCTTGTTGGAAGTACCCCTGATCCCATTGATAACGAGTCGGTCCAAACAATTCGATCGGGGTAGTTGCTGAACCATACCACATAGTTCCGGCAACAACAAAAGCTGCAAAAAAGACAGCAGCAATACTACTGGAAAGGACCGTTTCGATATTACCCATGCGCAATCCCTTGTATAGACGTTGGGGTGGTCGGACGCTAAGATGGAATAGGCCTGCTAATATGCCCAATGTCCCAGCCGCAATATGATGAGAAGCTATTCCTCCCGGAACAAAAGGATCAAAACCTTCCACGCCCCACGCCGGATTTACCGGTTGTACTTTTCCAGTTAGTCCATAAGGATCGGACACCCATATTCCCGGACCATACAAGCCTGTTACATGAAATGCACCAAAACCAAAGCAAGCCACCCCCGCGAGAAATAAATGAATTCCAAAGATCTTGGGCAAATCCAACGAAGGTTTTCCTGTACGTTCATCCGTAAATATTTCTAGATCCCAATACACCCAATGCCAGATAGCTGCTAAAAAGCACAACCCCGAAAACACAATATGCGCTCCGGCGACACCTTCGTAACTCCAAATACCGGGGGATGTTATAGTCCCTCCTGTGATACCCCAGCCACCCCATGAATTGATTATTCCTAAACGCGTCATGAAGGGTATGACAAACATACCCTGTCTCCACATTGGATCCAGAACGGGGTCAGAAGGATCAAAAACGGCTAATTCATACAGAGCCATCGAACCGGCCCAACCAGCAACCAGAGCTGTATGCATTATATGAACAGCAAGCAACCGGCCGGGATCATTCAATACGATAGTATGAACACGATACCAAGGCAAACCCATGAAAATACCCCTTTATCAAAGAAAAAAGACACTACGCAACTTTATTGCATTGGACACGACTATACTCTGCCGATCTTACGTCCCCCGAGGAGAGGGCGATTAGTTCAGAGCAAGGGTTCATAATTTGTTTGATTCTATTAGGAATAATGGAACAATTCCGTTCGTAGGAAAAAAGAGAAGCAGATTTATTCTATACTCGATAAGTACCAATACGCAATGGGCCGCTTGATGCCTTTTCTATAAAGGAATGTGCCCACCCTTGTTCATGATTACAGGGGCCTAGTTCTAAGAATTGATCTTATTCATTCTGTCTTTCTTTATGCATTTTTGATAAAGAACAATATTATAAAAACAATAAAACCCTTCTTACGTTTTCACATCTAAAGTCTAATATTTTTCTATTTTTTCTTTCATTTAATGCCTGTTGGTGTGCCAAAAATACCTTATGATATTCCTGACGACGACGAAGACGAGGAAGCGACTTGGGTTGACTTATAGTGCGACTTGGCAGATCTATTGGGTCATATGGGCTTTCCCCCTTCTCTACCCAATCAAGAGATCCTCTATTTCGCCCAAAAAAGATGAATTGGATCATCAAAAATTTGGAGCGTGAAGTGCAATTAGATCCTTTTTTTAAGGGGATTCAAATTACTATTATCAATTTCAATAATTTATGGCTGGCTCGGTTGGACTAAGAAATTGAAATATCCAGACTTCGTTTAACAAAACCAATTGGTAATATATCTACCATTACTCCTTATAAAGGGATTCCTCTTTCGAAAGAAATCTTCTTTGGAAATAGAAGTGATTTTAAACTGTTCTCTTAATCAATCGAGTAATATGTAGAAAGACCTCAAATATTTGCCGGACTGTACGGATTGAGAAATAAAGAAGTGGTAAGGGGAGTATTTGTCCTATATGTGCAAATCGAAGGCGGGCAGATCTTTACCCGGAGTAGAGTATAAACCTAAAAAGAGTAAGATAAAAGAGGCCCAGTTTGGAACAAGAAAATGACATTGTGATTTGAATTGGATCGCGATGAAAGAATACATCAATGAAAAGTGAATTCGATCCGTTTAATGAAGTCTTTTTTCTAAGGAAAGGAATCAAAACTCATCTTTATTGAAAAATCGAAGAAAAATTAGGAGTCAGTAAAGAGCATGCTCTGAAATCCAAAAGGGGATTGGAATATCCACATTGATTTTTTTGAAATTTTTTTGAACCGTATGCACCAAACGGCGCCTGTACGGTTCCTACGGAATACAATTTTAACCTAATCGACCGACTTTATCGAGAAAGAGCACTTTTTTTATTCAAAGACCTTAGTCCCGAGACGGCGAATCACATTGTCGGTCTTATGATATTTCTGAATATCGACGATTGTAACCAAGAGCAATTTTTATTTATAAACTCTACAGGTGGAGGAGTAATGCATGGACTAGCTGTTCATAATGCGATAAATTTTGTGCTACCAGATGTACATACACTCTGTCTGGGAGTAGCCGCTTCAATGGCAGCTTTTGTCCTGGCCGGAGGCTCACAGACTAAACGTATAGCATTCCCTAACGCTTGGCGCCAATGAGGTTTTATTTGAAAGCAAAAAGATGACTATGCCTTCGCCATATGAAAAATGAATCTCGATATGAAAGATGAATAAAAAAGTAATAATAGCATGGCACTTTGAATTCGATATACAAAAGTTTTTTTCAAAGCATTAGATTTTTTATCGAGAGAGTAGTATGAGATAAAAGGTATTTCCGATGTGTTCTTATCTATCGGCAGTGCCGTTCAGCGTCACAAACTTTTTTTCACATAGCAGATTTCTTAAAAATATTTATGAGTGAAAATAGGTTATTTAATCAACTAAAAAGCAACTTTGGGATTGCTTAATCATAGACACAAAAGAAATATAGAAAGCAACGGAGCCATCATAGTAGTTTTTAACTCCCACGAAAAGAAGGGTGGTAATTTGATCATTTTCCGATCGGGGTCTAATCAATCCTATTTTTCTCTTTCGTTGGGGGGACGTAAGGATCAATTTTATTCTAGAGCCGTATGCAATGCAGAGAAAGATGCCTGTACGGTTGTTCAATTCTATCTTTTTGCTTGCTATTCTTTTCTCTTTCGTTTATCTTCCCTTCATCATGTGCAATAGAAAAACCTTTTATTTTGTTATATCATCAGGGTAATGATCCACCAACCTACTAGTACTTTTATTAAAGGCTACCTGGAAGAGGTAATCATGGACACGGATTTGGTGCTAAAACTGCGTGAAGAGATCGTAAACTTTTTTGTACAAAGATCGCACAAACCTTTCTGGATGGTCTTCGAAGACCTGGAAAGGGATGTTTTTCTGTCACCCGAAGAAGCCAAAGCGTATGGAATTGTTGATTCTGTAGGGTTTCGAGGGCTTGAAGGGCTTCAAGGGCGTGAAGGGCGTAAATGATACTAGCCTGTATTTCGCGCAAATCCCTAATTTGAGATTACCCCTACCGACCGAGTTGAAATCCGGTTAGGTCGGAATAATCCGGTTAGGATGGATCTAAACCATCCAATTCTATCTATATCTATGATTCAACATGCCAACTATTAAACAACTTATTAGAAAGACAAGACAGCCAATCAGACATGTCACAAAATCGCCCGCTCTGAAGAGATGCCCTCAACGTCGAGGAACGTGTACTAGGTTGTATGTGCGACTCGTTCAGATCATGAGCTAGAACAAAGGAAAGCGAACAAGTTTCCAGTATCAAAGGCAGTACCGGTGACTAGGCTGGAATGAAAAAATGAACTCTATTTACTATCTAAAAAACGAAAATGGATCATATGCCTTTCATTGTGTAGGAAATTTATGGTTTCCCTTGGTGTAAATTCAATCACCTCAATTTAAGAATTCTCCATTGGTAGCAAATGCTTATCCATTAAGCGGAGGAACTCGTGGTTTCAATTTCAAAGATTCAGCCACCCTCTTGCAAGAACGGACTAAAAGGGTCAGCTATCCAGCCAACTCTCATAATTAAATACCGTTACTGTATAGGTAGATCTCGTTGTGAAGACCTAGTTACTGGATAATTCATGGGTAGAGCTAAAGAATGTGAACTATACAAGTTCCCAATAGCATTAATTAAATGAAGTTAAAGGCTCCGGTGTATAGAGAAGACCTCACCGTTTAAGAAGTAACCATAGAAACGATGGAATCCACTATTGCTTTAGAATTTATATTTTTCATTATCTTTTGAATACCTAGTCGAATCCTATTTCAAATTCTGAGGGAAAACAAAGGTCTCGAAAAAATAAAAAATAGTGGTCGGGAAGGTTATCGTAGCCAAAGCCATTGGAATTTTGAGTTTATACATTGGAAAAACTCATTGGGTTATTAATAGACTAGGAAGGGGGAAAAAGAATAACTGCAAGAACGGCAATCAATTAGTTATTCGACAAAGTTTGATTTATGCATATTCAATGACCAGAACTAGACGGGGATATATAGCTCGGAGACGTAGAAGAAAAGCACGTTCATTTATATCAAGCTTTCGGGGAGGTCTTTTAAAGACTCAACAAGACATAAGAGCTTTGGCTTCGTCTCATCGGGATAGGAATGGGCAAAAAAGAAATTTTCGTTGTTTGTGGATCACTCGAATCAATTCAGTAATTCGTGACGGCTGGGTATATTATAACTATAGTAAATTTATCCATGATCTATACACGAGACAGTTGCTTCTTAATCGTAAAATACTTGCGCAAATAGCTATAGCAAATAAAAACTGTCTTTATCTAATTTCCAATGAAATCATAAAAAAAGTCAAATGGACGGAATCTGCCGGAGTAATTTAACCGGAGTTCCCCGGAGAATGACCTCCGGGAAAGTAGGGTCAAAATGAATCAAAAAAGAAATAGGACTCAACACTTTCAATCAACAATTTGGAGTTTGACTTTTCCGATTTTTGATTTGTTTTTGTCTTACGAAACGAGAAGTAAAGCCGGTCCGGATTGTCGGATTTTTGCACAAAGCATCAATCTGCATTTGAGTTCGGGTGTGAAAGTGACGAAAGAGTAAGCCTATTTTTTTGTCTCGCACGGTCGCCTTCTATTTCTTTGTGTCTCTCACAGTGGACTTATTCTATTTCTTTCCGTATGGCTTATATTTCTTTCTGTTTGACTTATATTTCTTTCGGACTCTCGCGGTCGACTCGTTTCTTTCACCTTGTTTCGCATTAGGAATAAAAGGTAACAAAGATAAAATACGAGCTTGTTTTATAGCACGAGTCATTAATCGTTGTTGTTTCAAGGTCAATTTATTTACTCGTCTAGATAATATTTTTCCTTGCTCACTAATAAATCGACCAATTAAACTCATGTTTCGATAATCAATTCGATCCCCCGATCGGACCGGGGGCAAACGCCTACGAAAAGATCGCTTGGATTTAAGAAAAGGTCGCTTGGATTTAAGAAAAGGTCGCTTGGATTTCTCCATGGTTTGTTTAATTTATTTCTTTAAACCGAAAATCCTATTTCGGTTGGATCTAGAAAATGAATTAGAATACATAAAAACAATAGGATTTTCTTTCTATTCAAATTATATTAGCGATAATTAGCATGGCATTTTTCCCCCTCCTGGGGAGGGTGCAAGTGCTCGGTTCGAGCTATTTCGTTATCTCCCCGTGAATCGTATGTTTGGAACAATATGGACAGAATTTTCTCAATTCCAATCGAGTAGGCGTATTGTGCCGATTCTTTTGAGTCATATATCTGGAAATGCCTTTTGATGCCTTATTAACACCCTTTCGAACACAAGTAGTACATTCTAAAATAACTGTTATTCGGATATCCTTACCCTTGGCCATGACCCTCCTTTGGATTTTTTATTTACTCAACGCTTTTCCTTTCGATTCGAAATGAAGAAGAAAGAAAAAAGTAGAAGTTGCTAACTTGAACTCACATTATGAAAAATTTTGCTACAATCAATATATTCAACTAAGATCCAAAGATTTTGAAACGATATTTCAAATCACAGTACACGATTTCGTTTAACTATCTTGGATAATACTCTTCGCTAGACCCACAGTTTATAGTCTACTTCCATTCTTCTATTATTCTCTTATTCTAATTTGAATCCGAATCCCACAGCCGTTGCATCCACTTTTCTTCTTTCTCTTTCCTCCCTTATTCTAAAAATCAGAAAAACTAGAGAAAAGAGAAATAGAGAAAAGAAAATATAGAGGGGGAGACTTGATTAGTGACCGATATTTCATTGGAGTTCTAATCTTCTTTATTCCTTTCCACGTCACTAACTAGAATGAAAAAAAGGGGAATGTCAACGCATCCGGGAAAAAACGATTAATCTCTATCAATAGACCTGCTAAAGACACGAACCATAGCGCACTTAGTACCGGTGCCACGGAAAGATATGTTTTTAGATCTCGCATTGAAAACCCCCGTCATTTTATTGTAATACATAATGATAATACATATATGATCGGATGCATACGTAGTTAACGACCACTTTGAATTGGACTCGAATTGTTCGCGGAATTTCGAATTCAAATTGACATGTACAATGATCCCGTAATTCTTTCCATATTTTTCTTAAAAGATAAGATAAAAACGTCCTTTTCGTCTCGAGCATTCCCCAAAAATAGTCATTGAATTTTTCGACCGATTCCGTTCCATTTTTCAAATGGATAAAATTTTTTTATGAATCTTAATGCATATTATATGTTAAATGAGATCAAAAGGA